TAGATAGAACGTCGAATCGTGCCACATCGTTTATTCTATATTCTATTTTATTCTACGGGATCTTACGGAACCTGTTCATGCATGACATGATTCGGGTATGATCATAGAAAAAATTCTCCTCAAGCGACCGGCCTATCCCTGCTATGTAGGGGACTTACATGGTGGTTGGATGCAGAGACACGTTTGGTTGTGAATTCCAATGTGGCGGATAAAATCCTATATCCGCACGGCCCAATCAATAGTTCAAGTCACACACTCCCATAATCCATTTTCTCTTCGGAAAATCCACTTCAACTATTCGTATCAAATAGCAAATAATAAATACTTCAGAGTTGAAGAGAAGTATCCAAATAACATGTCTTATTTTTCAATAATCCATATTTGTAGCAATGAAATACAAGACTATTGTTCCTCCCCGAAATGATATATGATCAATTACAAATATCCATTATAATCCGACTTCTCTATAAAGGACCCGAAATACCTTGCTTACGTATCATTGGGAAGTGCATTAACATAAATACGGCAGTAAGAAGAGGCAACACAAAAGTGTGTAAACTATAAAAACGGGTCAAAGTGGACTGGCCCACACTAGCGCTTCCGCGTAATAACTCTACCAAAGGCGATCCTATTACAGGAATCGCTTCCGGTACGCCTGTCACTATTTTTACTGCCCAATAACCAATTTGGTCCCAAGGTAAGGAATAACCAGTTACACCAAAAGACGCAGTCAATACAGCCAGAATCACGCCAGTAACCCAAGTTAATTCGCGGGGTTTTTTAAATCCACCTGTGAGATATACACGAAATACGTGCAGGATCATCATCAAAACCATCATACTTGCTGACCATCGATGAACTGATCGGATTAACCAACCAAAGTTGGCCTCGGTCATTATGTATTGAACAGAGGAAAAAGCCTCTGTAACGGTTGGACGATAGTAAAAAGTCATAGCAAAACCGGTAGCTACTTGTACTAAAAAACAAGTAAGTGTGATCCCCCCTAGACAATAAAATATGTTGACATGAGGGGGAACGTATTTACTAGTTATATCATCCGCAATCGCTTGAATCTCGAGACGTTCCTCGAACCAATCATATACTTTATTGAGATAGGTAATCCAAGGAAAGGGGCTCCCCCTCTAAGAACCGTATATGAGAATTTCATCTCGTACGGCTCAAGCAGAAACACACAAATACTGGTTTTAACGGATATGTAATAGAAATTAAAAACTTCTTAGCACTTGATTCAACTTCCCCCGAAGGTACGAAATTACAAAAATCCGGAATCTCTTCTTTGTAATGATAATGCCAAAAATATCAAGTTGGCTCCTCCGCCCTTCTTTTTTTTTATGTTAATTGTTACAGGCCTCTTGAATCTTCTCTTCCCTATTTTTTTGTTATTTGATTGGTTGTTTTTTTGTAATACAGATTGACTTCTTGATTTTACTATAAATTCATTATTTTATTGATAGGAATTCTCTTGTTAAGACCCCATTAATCAATTGAAACTTCAGATTCATACTAGAACCACGATGATTTGCCTGAGCTAAACACAAGGGTTCTCTGAGTAAGAACATTTGATCATCATTTAATTTAATGGATGGATATAATGACTCAACAAAATCTAGAGAAACGGTTGTCCTTCGATCTAAAACAAAAACCCTCCTAGGGAAAAAATCGTTTAATTTAGGAAATACCTATCCATTTTTTGGAGTCCGGTCGCGAGGTCTAACTGATCTAACTGAATAGTAGGTATGAATCATAGTTCAAATACTTCTTGATCTATTCTATATATTCATTCATATTTCGTGCTCCGGGTACTAGAATAAATATAATATCCGACGAGGTGGAATCATCCTTATAGAGATGACAGACCATTCTCTGTATTATCAATAGGATCAATTATAACAAGTCACACACTCATATTCCGGAAATACCGAAACAAATAAATTCCACGGTCGAACTACCATAAAAGAATAATAGAATGGTCTAGAAATCGGAATCTTAACTATATTTGATTTGAATTTGATTTGATTGAAAACTAGGACTTTCTTTATAGGTCTTATGACCCTAATTCATGACCTAATTCATTGAAATTCCATCCAGTAAAACAGAAGAATTATAAATTTCCAAAATAATAGATAGGAATATTGCAAATAGAGCCATTGCAACTCCCATAAGTGGTGTAGTCCCCCAACCCGGAGCGACTTTGCCATATTCTGAATTTAATGGTTTCAATAAACTCCCTACAGAAGTTTGTCTTGGTCCAGATCTAGAACTACCCTCAACGGTTTGTGTAGCCATAAATCCTATTTAATCATTGGTTAAGATCTGTTGACTTTGTATACCATTCCGTTGTAGTTGTAAATAAACGATCTTATCGTAGATCCATTGTGATCTTGAATCTAGAAATGGAAACAGCAACCCTAGTCGCCATCTTCATATTCGGGTTACTTGTAAGCTTTACCGGGTACGCCTTATATACCGCTTTTGGGCAACCCTCTCAACAATTAAGAGATCCATTCGAAGAACACGGGGATTAACTAGTTGAAGTCATGAGCATCCCAAAGTTGGGATGCTCATGACTTCACTTCAATTGAGATAATGAAAAATCATTTTATTTTTTAGTCGGAACCTTAGGTGGTTCTCGAAAAAAGATAGCGAAAAAAATTATCCCTAAAGTAGAGACTAAAAGGAATGTATAAACCAGTGCTTCCATAGATTCGATCGTGGTTTAATTTATAGCTTCCACACCTATTTTGGGGGGATCATTTACGATATAAAATAAAGAAAGGAAAAGAATTAAAGAAAAAATAGTGATTCAAGTAAAGATTTTTATGATGCCCTTTGTGAAATACAAAAAATGGAGGCAAAAGATACCAGAATAATATTGTATCAAACTACTTGTCTCCTTGTAGTTGGATCTCCAAGTTTTTGGAATACTCCAAATTCTACTTGAGCATCCAAATCTGGATCAATACCAGCAAATACATCCCTGAATAAGGTTCTAGCGCCATGCCAAATATGCCCGAAAAAGAAGAGCAAAGCAAACGTAGCATGCCCAAAAGTGAACCAACCCCTTGGACTGCTACGAAAAACACCATCGGATTTCAAAGTCGCCCGGTCTAATTCAAAAATTTCCCCTAATTGGGCACGTCTAGCGTACTTTTTCACAGTAGCAGGATCACTATAACTGACTCCGTTGAGTTCGCCGCCATAGAACTCAACGGTCACACCTACTTGTTCGACACTATATTTGGATTCCGCCCTTCTAAAAGGAACATCGGCTCTCACAATTCCATCTCCATCTACCAAAACTACTGGGAATGTTTCAAAAAAAGTAGGCATACGACGTACAAAAAGTTCGCGACCCTCTTTATCTCTAAAGACGGGGTGCCCTAACCACCCAACAGCTATGCCATCCCCGTTATCCATTGAACCCGCTCTGAATAATCCCCCTTTTGCCGGATTATTGCCAATGTAATCATAAAAAGCTAATTTTTCGGGAATTTTAGACCAAGCTTCCGATAAACTCAGATTTTCGGCTAGTCCAGCGCTAACTCTTCGGTATATTTCTTGCTGGAAGTATCCCTGATCCCACTGATAACGAGTGGGACCAAACAATTCGATTGGGGTAGTTGCTGAACCATACCACATAGTTCCGGCAACAACAAAAGCCGCAAAAAAAACAGCAGCGATACTACTAGAGAGTACAGTTTCAATATTCCCCATACGTAATCCTTTGTATAAACGTTGGGGCGGACGGACACTAAGATGGAATAGGCCCGCCAATATGCCCAATGTACCCGCTGCAATATGATGAGAAGCTATTCCTCCCGGAACAAAAGGATCAAAACCTTCCGCGCCCCACGCTGGATTTACAGATTGCACTTTTCCAGTTAGCCCATAAGGATCGGACACCCATATTCCAGGACCATACAAACCTGTTACATGAAATGCGCCAAAGCCAAAGCAAGCCAACCCTGAGAGAAATAAATGAATTCCAAAGATCTTGGGCAAATCCAAAGAGGGTTTTCCCGTACGTTCATCGCAGAATATTTCTAGGTCCCAATACACCCAATGCCAAATAGCTGCCAAGAAGCACAAGCCAGAAAAAACAATATGTGCCCCTGCCACACCTTCATAACTCCAAATACCCGGATTCGTTATAGTTCCTCCTGAAATACTCCAACCGCCCCATGAATTGGTTATTCCTAAACGAGTCATGAAGGGTATAACGAACATACCCTGTCTCCACATTGGATCAAGAACAGGGTCAGAGGGATCAAAAACAGCTAATTCGTATAGAGCCATCGAACCGGCCCAACCGGAAACTAGAGCTGTATGCATTATATGAACAGAAAGCAATCGACCGGGATCATTCAATACGACGGTATGAACACGATACCAAGGCAAACCCATGAGAATACCCCTTTATCAAGGAAAAATAGACACTATGTAACTTTATCGCATTAGAAAAGACTTATACTATGTACCTAACCTTTTCAGTAGATTCTGTATGAGTCAATAGATTCTGTATGAGAAAGAATTCATTTTTATTCCGTTCCATTGAAAGTAATGGAACAAGTCTGTTCGTAAGAACAAAGCAAAGAGAAGCAGATCTATTCTATACCCGATAAGTATCAATACGCAATGGGAGAAAATGACCCCTTTTGGAGGGAACGAATGCATAGAAACTTATACTTGCTTTATAATTCAAACGATTAACCCTCCATTAAAATTTGTTTCTGTCTTCTTCTATAAATCCTCTAATCTATGTATAAAGTATAAAATACAATCAATGTATAAAATGGAATAAACAGAAAAAAATGATGAAGACAATAAACCCATTGTTACGTTTCCATATTAAAGTGTAGTACTTCATTTTTTTCTTTAATCTAATGCCCATTGGTGTTCCAAAAGTACCTTTTCGGAATCCCGGAGAGGAAGATGCGGTTTGGGTTGACGTATAGTGCGACTTGTCGGACATATTGGGTCATATGGGATTTACCCATTCTTCCCCCCGATCGGGATATCCTCTGTTTCGCCCAACAAATATTGATTGAACCATCAATCATTTGGAGCGTGAAGTGCAATTCGATCAATTTCTATTGAGATCAATATAGTATTATCGGGTAGAAGAATTTATGGTTAACTTGGACCAATAAAATAAAGTATCCAGGCTCTGTTCAGAAAATACCCAATGGGTAATATGTACAATTATTACTTGTATCATAAACGTTTTTTCTTACTATACAAACTCCTAATCAATGGAATATAAATACATTGAATAGTTTGGGGGAAAGGATAAAACGAATTGAAAAAAAGTCGTAGCAAAAAGAAGCGGTACTGAGATTATTTGCCCTATATGTGCAAATAGAATTCGGACGGATCTTTACCCGGAGTAGAACATAAACCTAAAAGAATTGAAAGGACCCATTCAGGAACAAGAAAATGACATCGTGATTTGAATCTCGATGAAACAATACATCAATGGGAGATTCGTTCAATAAGTTTAGTAAATTTTTTAATAGAAAAGGGGACTAAAACCCATGTTTTTTGAAAAATGGAATCAAAGTCCTTCATTAGCAAACATTAGAAAAATAAAAAACTCGTTACAAAAAAAAGAAATAAAACCGGAATCGACACATTGATCTGATTCTTATTTCGCAATTTTTTCGAACCGTATGCATCCAAAGGTGCACGTACGGTTCCTAGGGGATACCCTTTTGTCCTAATCAACCGACTTTATCGAGAAAGATTACTTTTTTTAGGTCAAGAAGTTGATAGCGAGATCTCAAATCAACTTGTTGGTCTCATGGTATATCTCAGTATAGAAGATAATACTAGAGATTTTTATTTGTTTATAAACTCTCCAGGCGGATGGGTAATACCGGGAATAGCCATTTATGATACTATGCAGTTTGTGCCACCTGATGTACATACAATATGCATGGGATTAGCCGCTTCAATGGGATCCTTCATTCTGGTTGGGGGAGAAATTACCAAACGTCTAGCATTCCCTCACGCTTGGCGCCAATGAGTTTTTATTTGAAAAAAAAGAAGACTATGCCTTCGCCATATCCATTATTCATATTCGAATATGAATAAAATAATAAGTAATAATAGCATGGCACCTCAAATTCGATATGAACAAACCATTATTGTGTTTTCATAACATGAAATTTTGTATCGAGATAGTAGTATGAAACAAAGGTTATTTCCGATTTGATCTTATGTGTATGTGTCGGGAGTAAATTTGAATTACAGCGTCACAAACCGTTTTTATTCCATACTGGAAACCTTTTTCTGATATTTATAAAATAAAAGAAAAAAAATAAAAGAAAAAAAAAGAGTACGAAAATAAAAAAAAAAGATCATTTTTTCCTTATTTGTTTGATCCTACCAAAAAGACACTTTGGGATTGCTAAATCCCATACAAAATAAATATATAAAGCAACAGAGCCATCATAGTATTTTTTTACTCTTACGAAAGGAAGGGTGGTAAATGGATCATTCAACGATCTGAATCGGATAGATTCGACCTCTTTCTTCAATGGGAGGAGGAGGGTGAGTAAATTCCATTGCGGAGCCGTATGCAATGCACAAAAGATGCCCGTACAGTTGTTAATTCTATTTTTTATATTCTTGTTTTTTCTTTATTTCTTTAGGCCAATCATGCGAGATAGAAAAACCGTTCATGATGTTCTATCAATATCACATCAGATCAGGGTTATGATTCACCAGCCTGCTAGTTCTTTTTTTGAGGCACAAGCAGGGGAATTTATCCTGGAAGCGGAAGAACTACTGAGACTTCGCGAAACCCTCACAAAGGTTTATGTACAAAGAACGGGCAACCCTTTGTGGGTTGTATCTGAAGACATGGAAAGAGATGTTTTTATGTCAGCAACAGAAGCCCAAGCTCATGGCATTGTTGATCTTGTAGCGGTCGAAAATGAAAATACCGGGGATTTCGTGTAAATCAACTATATATAATTCATAATTTGAATTTTCCGTGGTTTGATATTGAATATACATAATTCATAATTCTCAATCATAAAGCAGGTTAAGATCGATCTAAACCAACCCATTATTATATATATATATGACATGCCAACTATTAAACAACTTATTAGAAATACAAGACAGCCAATAAGAAATGTCACGAAATCTCCCGCTCTTCGAGGATGTCCTCAGCGTCGAGGAACATGTACTAGGGTGTATGTGCGACTCGTTCAGATCATGGGCTCTAACAAATGAGCCAATTCTCCAGTATCAACGATTAGTACCAATGAATAGGACAGATAAAGCGGAAGAACGTCGTCATTTACAATACTAAAAAAACGAGGATCTATCATATATCTATATTATTGTGTATTGTGCACGGAATTTATGGTTTCCATTGGTGCAAATCCAATCACCTCGATTTGAGATGAGAAAAATTCCCCATTGGTAGCAAAGGTTATCCATTAAGCGGGGGAAATGGTATTATTAAATTAAGAAGCAAAAGTGTTATGCTCCTGAACGGACTAATAGGGTTAGCTACCTAGCCAACTTTCATAGCAAAATGCCGTCACTGTATGGAGAGCTCTTATTGTGAAAAGACCTATTACTATATAATTATAATTGATGGGTAGAGCCAAAGAGTGTGAACTATACAAGTTCATAATACTTTTGATTAAACGAGAGAAGAGGCTCCGGTGCATAGAGAGGACCTCGCCGTTTAAGAAGTTACCATAGAAACGATGGAATCCACTATTTTTCTTATTCAGTCTCGGTAGAATTTCTTATTTCCGAGTAAACTAAATGCTCGGAAAGACTAAAAAATCGTGGTTGGGAAGGTCATAGTAGCCAAAGCCATTGGAATATATTTTATATATCGGAATAATCCGTTTTGTTATTAATCGACGGGGGGGGGGCGGAATGACTGAAAGAAGAGAAATCAATTAGTTATTCACTAAAGTTTAATTTGATTCAATGACCAGAGTTAGACGAGGGTATACAGCTCGGAGGCGTCGAACCAAACTTCGTTTATTTGCATCAACGTTTAGAGGGACTCATTCAAGACTTACTCGAACGAGTACTCAACAGAAAATGAGAGCCTTGGTTTCCGCCTATCGAGATAGAGGCAGGCAAAAGAGAAACTTTCGTCGTTTATGGATCACTCGGATAAATGCAGTAACTCGTGAGAATCAAAGGGTATTGTATAGTTATAGTAGGTTAATACATAACCTGTACAGTAGGCAATCGCTTCTTAATCGTAAAATACTTGCGCAAATAGCTATATCAAATAAGAATTATTTTTACATGATCTCCAATAAGATCACAAAATAAAGGAGATTTTAATTATTTTTACATGATCTCCAATAAGATCACAAAATAAAGGAGATTTTCTTTTTTTATTTTAAAGTAATATACAGGAATGAATGAAACAGAATTCCCCGGAGTTCATTCTCCGGGGAGAAAAAATATAGTAGGAATGAACGAACATCTTTCAATAAAAAACATATTTATTTATTCTTACCCATTATAACACAAAAATAAACTCTAGATTCTAGGCTTTTTCGAACAAAACATCAATCGGAGCTTGAGTTCCGATTGGAGTTTTGAGTCGATTGAAGAGTATGCCTATTTATTTCTGGTTCTGGGACCTGTATTTCTAGGGATCAATTCGGCTCTCTCAAATTGTTTCTCATTATTAAGAAAAGGTAACAAAGATAAAATACGGGCTTGTTTTATAGCAATAGTAATTAATCGTTGTTGTTTCAAGGTCAATCTATTTACCCGCCTAGATAATATTTTTCCTTGTTCACTAATAAATCGACTAATTAAACTCATGTTTCTATAATCAATTCGATCCCCCGATCCGATTGGGGGCAAACGCCTACGAAAAGAGAGCTTGGATTTACGAAAAGGTTGCTTGGATTTATCCATGGTTTATTCCTTATCTCTAAAATTCTGTTTCTTTATTCCCGGCCAAAACAAAATAAAAATAGGGTGGATTTGTATTATATATAGTATGTTAAGTTATTCCTCTTTCTGCTCCTTGAGATGGAAAGATCGCACATACGTTTCCTTCGATCTATTTCTTTATTTCCCCATGAATCGTATGTTTGTGACAATAGCGACAAAATTTTCTCAATTCTAATCGATTGGGTGTATTGTGTCGATTCTTTTGAGTAATACACCTAGAGATGCCGAGCGATTCTTTATTGACACCATTTCGAGTACAACTGGTACATTCTAAAATAATTCTGACTCTGACATCTTTAGCCTTGGCCATGAACCCCCCTTGAGTTTTGGATTAACTTAACTTTTCTATTTTTTATATGATGAAAAGAAAGAATGAATAGAAGTTACTAAACTATAAATTCAAATTTGAAAGATTTCGTTGTAATTTTAAATTAATATTAATAGAGTCAAAGTAAGGTAATAATATAATTAAAATTAAGTAATACAATTTTTTTCTAACTATCAATTATTCCTACCCTAATGAATTCCAGTATTTTATTTTAATTTTAAGTTTAAGTATCCTTTTTCTATATTTATGAGTTCTCGGAACCCGCCCTAGACGGGCCCACACCCCCACTTATTTCTGTTGTCCTAAATTGGGGGTCATAGACCCACTGGATTTTTGCTGAGGTTCCTTTTTTTTTTCTTCTCTTTTTTTCCTATCCCACATAACCGAAAAAGGGGGCTAAATAAAATTGAGTCAGGTTGCAGTAGAAGTATATCTCTAATTTTATTAATTTCTTCGCATATCAATAACTAGAATGAAAAAAAGGGGAATGACAAAGCATCCGGGAATAAACGATTAATCTCTATCAATAGACCCGCTAAAGACCCAAACCATAGAGTAGCTAACACGGGTGCCGTGGAGAGATATGTTTTTATATCTTGCATTGAAAATCCTCCTTCTTTATTGTAATACATATACATATATTATATGGTCGGATGCCTTAGTTCAAGATCATTTGTATTTATTTTTGCGCAGAATTTCTAACTAAAACTCAAATAAATATGTACAATGAACCAGTAAATGACATTTTTTGTCCCTAAAAAAGACGACACCCTCTTTCTGAGTATTTTCAACAAATATTCATCTTTTTTTATACGTTAGGTTTCAGGTGTATATAATTCTTTTATTATTTTATTATTTTATTAGTTATTTATAATATGAATAAAAAAAAAAAAAGAAGAAATGGCAAGAAAATATAGACGGAAGATAAAATAACAATGTGGAAACCGAGACAGGGATTTTGTACAATGACACTGTAAAACATTTTGACAAAGGGATGTAGCGCAGCTTGGTAGCGCGTTTGTTTTGGGTACAAAATGTCACGGGTTCAAATCCTGTCATCCCTACCTATTACTTCTCTTGTGGGCAGTAACAATGGATTAGTCGAGATCAATTAAGATTGGACATAATCATTCATTCATTATAGTATATATGAATGCAATATATTTTGGGAGTGCAAAAAAATCCCTTCCTTTACAGTTGTATTTCATGTCATAAAAAAGCGCTCTTAGTTCAGTTCGGTAGAACGCGGGTCTCCAAAACCCGATGTCGTAGGTTCAAATCCTACAGAGCGTGATTTTGCTTATGTTATGTCGAAGCACATACAATAAAAAACTTAATTTGAATTACAACTTGAATTTGACCTCCTGCAAGAGGGAGGAGGTCAATCAAAAAAAAATGTTATTTAATCAAAGGTCCAATTGATCACCGCGTCTGTATTGTAAATATGCAGTTACGAATAATCCTGCCAAAGTAATAGGAATTAGACCTAAAACGATTCCAAATAGAAAAACTTCAATCATTTCGATTTGTTTGAGGAATAAAAATAGATATTGGATCTATCCCTAAATATTAATCTGAATTACCTGTCAATCTCAATGACTAAGAATTGAATTGGCAATTCCCGCGCCCGCGAAAAGGAACTATGGAATACCCGGAATCCCGCAGAAATATTTATTTTTATGAATTGAATTTTTCATTTATATTTAATTCATTTCAAATAAGTCGTATCTTGTTCAAACCAATCAATAGAGCTGGGGTTATAGTTGAAGCAGCCAGTAGAAAACCGAAATAACTAGTTATAGTAGGCATGAAAGAGCTAAATTAGATATGTTTTTGCCATATATTTGATAAAACACTTACCTAAGTTTCCAGTTTTCCCAGATACGAGAGTAAAAAAACCATTGACAGTATTAGTTTAGTTCCAATTCAAGGTTCTTGATTCATGAGCTGTGACATCGACGAATTCTGCAATTCCGAATCAACGGATTCATTGTGTAATTTGTGAATTGAATAAAGTAATAGCAAAAATAAAAAATATAGTAAAAAAAAACTGTATCTTCATTCAAAAATGAAATTATATTTCAGTCATTTTAGGCTAAAGGAATTGGATTTGAAAATAACTTCCATTTTGATCATTTCTTTTTTCAATAAGATCTAGTCAATTTTAGGGCGAACGGCCCGTTAACAACTTTTATTTATTTTAACTCGTTGGATTCAGTACAGTAATTCAGTTGATTAATTGCTCCATAATATCTCGAATGGGAATAAAAAAGTGTCTCATGATCTTTTCTTTCTAAAAAATAACACCCCCACTTTGATTTCATTTCGAGTCCAACTCGATTAGAAGATGAGCAACCTCCATTATATTTTTAGGTTCTCCATTCTTTCTTTCTATATCAGGGGGTTCCTATCTTTGTATTGTAATTCTAGTTCGGTCAAGAAAGAACCTTTCTTTGGATCTAATGCAACAAAACGGGGGTTGCATCGCGAATATTGATTGTTCCAACTATGTTCTATTTCTTTATTTAAGAAAATACTATTATCTTATCATAATATGTTTACTTATTTATTTATTTTTGTATTGTACGAGACCAACTCATTATTTGAAATCAAAGGATTCGAACAAAAAACTTTTAACCATAAAAATATAGATTTCACAACTGAATTGTGTGAATATGATAATATCTTTCATGAATTATTAGAACCCGTTGATTCACACTTTCTCAAGATCTTTATTATCTATTACAAAACGAATAATGAAATTCTAAAGTAAAGAATTGAAAAATTTTTTATTAGTCTATTCCACAACATAGAGGAAGTTATGTATATACAAAGAACAAAAAGGGACGAAGGAGATTATGTAGCTTTTTGGTACTGATCGAGACTCCGTTGCTGTGCCGGAGAAAGGATAGCTATACTGATTTGGTATACTCTAAATACACCCTTGGTACAAAATTGACGATCTCACAAAGATGAAATATCAGTAGTTCTCTATTTACTGATCCCACCCATCTTTTGCAGAATCGATTCCCTTTTGTGAATGTACAAAAATTTGTGGAGCTAGGCATGTCTGGAAGCACGGGAGAACGTTCTTTTGCTGATATTATTACCAGTATTCGATACTGGGTCATTCATAGCATTACTATACCTTCCCTATTCATTGCGGGTTGGTTATTCGTCAGTACAGGTTTAGCTT